ACGAAATACGTGCAGGATCATCATTAGGACCATCATACTTGCCGACCATCGATGAACTGATCGGATTAACCAACCAAAGTTGGCTTCAGTCATTATGTATTGAACAGAGGCAAAGGCCTCGGTAACGGTCGGACGATAGTAAAAAGTCATGGCAAACCCCGTAGCTACTTGTACTAAAAAACAAGTAAGTGTAATCCCCCCTAGACAATAAAATATGTTGACATGAGGAGGGACATATTTACTAGTTATATCATCTGCAATCGCCTGAATCTCGAGACGCTCTTCGAACCAATCATATACTTTATTGAGATAGGTAAACCGAAGGAACTCCCCCTCTGAGAACTGTATATGAAAATTTTATCTCGTACAGCTCAAGCAAAAACACCCCAATATTGATATTGGTTACAACAGATATGTAATAGAAAGTTTTTTAAACTTCTTATTATTCTTAGCCCCCATATTAAATATTCTCTGAATATACGAAGGGGAAAACCCCTCAAGCTCTTCTTTGTGATGATAATGCCAAAATATCAAGTCAGCTCATTCGTCTTTATGTTGGTTGATAGTTACAGGCCTCTTGAATCTTCTTTGTCCCTATTTTTATTTATTTGATTTTATTATTTTTATTTGTGTCTAATTCGGATTTTTTTCTTTTTTTATTTTTTTATTGATAGGAATTCTCTTGTTGAGACCCTATGAATCGATTGAAACCCCAGATTCATACTAGACCACGATGATTGAATAAAGCCCCAAGCTAAGCTCAAAGATTCTCTGAGTAAGAACCGTTTGATCATCACTTATTCAATTAATAGATGGAATGACTAAAAATTTTAAGAAACATTTAATTTCTCCGTTGATAAAAAAAAAAAATGAAGGAAGAAAAACCCTCTGATTTATTTTATAATTATCAAATCTTTAAATTAAAATAGTTTTTGAGTCCAGTCGCGAGGTCTGAATAGTAGGTATGAATCATAGTTCAAATATTTCTTGATATATTCCATATATTGCGTGCTCCGGATACAAAAATGAATATCCGACGAGGCAGAACCCATCTCTCTCAAGATGACAGACCCATTCTCTGTACTATCAATAGGATCAATTGTAACAAGTCACACACTCATATTCCGGAAATACAGAAACAAAGAAATTCCACGGTCGAACTGCCAGAATGGCCTAGAAATCCAAGTACTAAGTGCTTCATTTTTGGATTGAAAAGCCAGGACTTCATTATTTTTATGGACCTAATTCATTGAAATTCCATCCAGTAAAACGGAAGAATTATAAATTTCCAAAATAATAGATAGGAATACCGCAAATAGAGCCATTGCGACCCCCATCAAAGGGGTAGTTCCCCAACCAGGAGCAACCTTCCCATATTCCGAATTCAATGGTTTCAATAAATTCCCTACATTAGTTCGTCTTGGACCAGATCTAGAACTATCCTCAACGGTTTGTGTAGCCATAAATCCTATTGCATTGGTTGAGATCGGTTGACTTTGTATACCATTCCGTTGTAAATAAACGATCTTATCATAGATCCATTGTGGTCTTGCAATTTTATAATAATGGAAACAGCAACCCTAGTCGCCATCTTTATATCTGGTTTACTTGTAAGTTTTACCGGGTACGCCTTATATACCGCTTTTGGGCAACCCTCTCAACAACTAAGAGATCCATTCGAGGAACACGGGGACTAGTTGAAGTAAAGTAATGAGCCTCCCAATATGGGAGGCTCATTACTTTACTTCAACTTAGATAATGTAAGATAATGAAAAAACATTTTGCTTTTTTACTTTTTAGTTGGAACCTTAGGCGGCTCTCGAAAAAAGATAGCGAAAAAAATTATTCCTAGAGTCGAGACTAAGAGGAATGTATAAACCAATGCTTCCATAAATTAAATTCGATCGTGGTTTACAATTATAGCTTCCACACCTGTTCATTTGGGAGCATCTCCCAGATTAAGAAAGGACAAGAGTCAAGGAAAGGGGCGGTGATTCAAATCAAGATTTCTCTGGTATTCTATATATATAAAATAAAATAAAAAAAAAAATCCAATAGAGGCGAAAGATACAAGAGCAGTATTGTATCAGACTACTTGTCTCCTTGTAGTTGGATCTCCAAGTTTTTGGAATGCGCCAAACTCCACTTGAGCATCCAAATCTGGGTCAATACCAGCAAAAACATCTCTGAACAAGGTTCTAGCACCATGCCAAATGTGTCCGAAAAAGAAGAGCAAAGCAAACGAAGCATGTCCAAAAGTGAACCAACCCCTGGGGCTGCTACGAAAAACACCATCGGATTTCAAAGTAGCACGATCTAATTCAAAAATTTCACCCAATTGAGCACGTCTAGCATATTTTTTCACAGTAGCAGGATCGCTATAACTGACTCCATCGAGTTCGCCACCATAGAACTCAACAGTTACTCCTACTTGTTCGACACTATACTTTGATTCTGCCCTTCTAAAAGGAACATCGGCTCTTACAATTCCGTCTCCGTCTACCAAAACGACTGGAAATGTTTCAAAAAAAGTAGGCATACGACGTACAAAAAGCTCACGCCCTTCTTTATCTCTAAAGATGGGATGTCCTAACCACCCCACAGCTATTCCATCCCCGTTGTCCATCGAACCCGCTCTAAATAATCCACCCTTTGCTGGATTATTGCCAATGTAATCATAAAAAGCTAATTTTTCGGGAATTTTAGACCAAGCTTCTGATAAACTCTGACTTTCGGCTAGTCCGGCGCCAACCCTTCGATATATTTCTTGCTGGAAGTATCCTTGATCCCACTGATAACGAGTGGGACCAAATAATTCGATCGGGGTAGTTGCTGAGCCATACCACATAGTTCCAGCAACAACAAAAGCTGCAAAAAAGACAGCAGCGATACTACTGGAAAGGACAGTTTCAATATTACCCATACGTAATCCTTTGTATAGACGTTGGGGTGGACGTACACTAAGATGGAATAGGCCCGCTAATATGCCCAATGTACCTGCTGCAATATGATGAGCGGCTATTCCTCCCGGAACAAAAGGATCAAAACCCTCTACCCCCCACGCAGGATTTACAGATTGTACTTTTCCAGTTAATCCATAAGGATCGGACACCCATATTCCAGGACCATACAAGCCTGTTACATGAAATGCACCAAACCCAAAGCAAGCTAACCCTGAGAGAAATAAATGAATTCCAAAGATCTTGGGTAAATCCAAAGAAGGTTTTCCTGTACGTTCATCACAGAATATTTCTAGATCCCAATATACCCAATGCCAGATAGCTGCCAAGAAGCACAAACCAGAAAAAACAATATGTGCCCCGGCCACACCTTCGTAACTCCAAATACCCGGATTCGTTATAGTCCCTCCTGTGATACTCCAACCGCCCCATGAATTGGTTATTCCTAAACGAGTCATGAAGGGTATAACGAACATACCTTGTCTCCACATTGGATCAAGAACGGGGTCAGAGGGATCAAAAACGGCTAATTCGTATAGAGCCATTGAACCGGCCCAACCAGAAACGAGAGCTGTATGCATTATATGTACAGCAAGCAACCGACCGGGATCATTCAATACGACGGTATGAACACGATACCAAGGCAAACCCATGGAAATACCCCTTTATCAAAGAAAAATAGACACTATGTAACTTTATCGCATTGGAAAAGACTATGCTATGGACCTCTCCCTTTCTGTGGATTATTTCGGAGCAAGGGTTAATATTTATTTAATTCCGTTTCGTTGGTAATAATGGAACAATTCTGTTCGTAGGAACAAAGATAAGCAGATCTATTCTATACCCGATAAGTACCAATACGCAATGGGGGGATTGGTCCCATTTTCTCTGGGCGAAGGCCTAGATACTTGTTCATCGTTCGAACAGCCCGACCCATTCGTAATAATTTTCCTTTATTCATTTCGTCTTACTCTATGAACTTTCTAATCTAGGGATAAAATACGGCATTACGTTTCCACATCAAAGTAAAATATAGTACTTAACTCCCCTTTCTTTCAGTTGATGCCTATTGGTGTTCCAAAAGTACCTTTTCGAAGTCCTGGAGAGGAAGATGCGGTTTGGGTTGACGTATAGCGCGACTTGTCAGACATATTGGGTCATATGGGATTTCCCCGTTCTCTCCCCCGATCGAGATACCCTCTGTTTCGCCCAAAAAAGATTGCTTGAACCAGCAATAATTTGGAGCGTGAAGTGCAATTAAATACATTTTTTAGGGGGTTCGAGATCAATATTAATATTATCAATTCTAAAAATTTATGGTTAGCTTGGTTGGACCAATAAAATGAAGTATCCAGGCTCCGTTCAGAAAATACCCAATTGGTAATATATGTATGATTACCACTTGTATCATAAGTGATTACTTTAATAGCAAATAGCATATAAGCAATATCAAAGAGCCAATCAACGAAATAATTTGATGACTACATCGAATATTTGTCGTAAGAAAGGCATGAAATTAATAAAAAAAAAAGTCGTACAAAAAAGTGGTATTGGGGTCATTTGTCCTATATGTGCAAATTCAAATCGGGCGGATCTTTACCCGGAGTAGAACATAAACCTAAAATAATTGAGGGGCCCATTCAGGAACAAGAAAATTACATCATAATTTGGATTGGATTTCGATGAAACAATACATCAATGAGAGGTTAATTCGATAAGTTTAGTGGATTTTTTTTTATGGAGAGGCGAGAAAAAAAATCATCTTTCTTAAATAAATAGAAGAAAAAGCCCCTTCATTAGGAGTTAGAAAAGTCCTACTATAAAAAAGAAGTCGGGCTGGAATCAGCACATTGATTCTTTTTTTCTTTTCGCAATTTTTTTTTTGAACCGTATGCATCCAAAGGTGCGTGTACGGCTCTTACGGGATAAACTTTTGTCCTAATCAACCGACTTCATCGAGAAAGATTGCTTTTTTTAGGCCAAGAGGTTGATAGCGAGATCTCAAACCAACTTATTGGTCTCATGGTATATCTCAGTATAGAGGATCAGACCCGAGATCTTTATTTGTTTATAAACTCTCCCGGCGGATGGGTAATACCCGGAGTAGCCATTTATGATACTATGCAATTTGTGCCGCCGGATGTACATACAATATGCATGGGATTAGCCGCTTCAATGGGATCTTTCGTCCTGGTCGGAGGAGAAATTACCAAACGTATGGCATTCCCTCACGCTCGGCGCCAATGAGTTTTTTATTTGAGTGAAAAAAAAAAAAGACTATGCCTTCGCAATATGTAATATGAATATAATATTAAGTAATAATAGCATGGCACTTCGAGTTCGATATGAACAAACCATTATTGTTTTTTCTTTTCATAACATGAGATTATGTATCGGGCGAGTAATATGAGACTAAAAGGTATTTATGATTTGATTTTTTCTATCCGGGGTTTATTTCAGCGTCACAAACTTTTTTGTTTTCACACCAGAGGCCTCTTTCCAATATTTATGTTATGGAAGAGTACTAAAATGAAAAAAAAAAAAAAACAAGATCATTTTTTTACTTATTTGATCGGATCAAAAAGAAACTTTGGGATTGCTGAATCACATACGAGATAAATGATAAATATAGAAAGCAACGGAACCATCATAGTATTTTTTTAACTCCCCCGAAAAGAAGGGTGGTAAATGGATCACTTAAGGATTTGGGTCGGGTGGATCCTATTTCTCTTTTTTCTAGACGGAAAGGAAAAGTAAATTCCATTGTGGAGCCGTATGCAATGCGCAAAAATGCCTGTACGGTTGTTCAATTATATATATTCGTATTTTCTTATTGTTCTTTATCTCTTTCCTTCGTCCGATCGTAAGAGATCGAGGGGCCATTCATTGTGTTATATCATCAGGGTAATGATCCACCAACCTGCTAGTTCTTTTTATGAGGCACAAACGGGAGAATTTGTCCTAGAAGCGGAAGAACTGCTGAAACTCCGCGAAACCCTCACAAGGGTTTATGTACAAAGAACGGGCAACCCCTTATGGGTTGTATCCGAAGACATGGAAAGGGATGTTTTTATGTCAGCAACAGAAGCCCAAGCTCATGGAATTGTTGATCTTGTAGCGGTCGAAAATGCGGGGGATTTCGCGTAAATCCGCGATTACATTTTGGACCATAATTCAGATGAACCTAAATTGAATATTTTATCTGCTTACCGGAGTAAAAAGAGAGAATAGAAAAAATTCATAATAATCTGGTTAGGATTGATCTAAACCAGCCCATTTTATATCCGATTTAGCATGCCAACTATTAAACAACTTATTAGAAACACAAGACAGCCAATAAAAAATGTAACAAAATCCCCCGCTCTTCGGGGATGTCCTCAGCGTCGAGGAACATGTACTAGGGTGTATGTGCGACTCGTTCAGATCATGAGCTGGAACAAACAAAAGAAAGGGATATTTTTTTCCAGTATCAATGACCAGTACCAATGAATAGGTTGGAAGAATTCCATTCAATATATAAATCTAAAAAAAAAGCCCCCATTGTGTATGAAATTTATGGTTTCTATTGGTGCAAATCCAATCACCTCAATTGGAGATGAGAAGCAATTCCCCATTGGTAGCAAGTGGTTATCCATTAAGCGGGGGGAATAGTATTTAAGAAGCAAAAAAATGATGCTCTAACTCTTGCAAAAACGGACTAACAGGGTCAGCTACCTAGCCAACCTTTGTAATTAAATATCGTTACTGTATGGGTAGATCTCATTGTGAAAAAGGCCCATTACTGTATAATTCATAGGTAGAGTCAAAGAATGTGAACCGTACAAGTTACTAATAACATTGATTAAATCAGGAAAAAGGCTCCGGTGTATAGAGAGGACCTCGCCGTTTAAGAAGCAACCATAGAAACGATGGAACCCGCTATTTATTTATTTTATCCATTTACCCTTTTATTGATACTTTCATATTAATATTATACTCAACTTTATTTATTTGTTTTGTTGATACCTAGTATAGTATCAATAAATTTCTTATTCGGGGTTAAATGCCTGGAAAAAAATCGCGGTTGGGAAGGTCATAGTAGCAAAAGCCATTGGAATTTTTTTTTATACATCGGAAGAATCCGTTTTGTTATTAATAGACCAGGTAAAGGGGAAAAGAATGACTGAAAGAAAATAAATCAATTAGTTATTCATCAAAGTTTAATTTGATTCAATGACCAGAATTAGACGAGGGTATATAGCGCGGAGACGTAGAACAAAAATTCGTTTATTTGCATCAACCTTTCGAGGGACTCATTCAAGACTTACTCGAACTACTATTCAACAGAAAATGAGAGCCTTGGTTTCTGCTCATCGGGATAGGGGTAGGCAAAAGAGAAATTTTCGTCGTTTGTGGATCACTCGGATAAATGCAGCGATTCGTGAGAGCGTGGTATCCTATAGTTATAGTAGATCCATACATGATCTGTACAAGGGGCGGTTGCTTCTTAATCGTAAAATACTTGCACAAATAGCCATATCAAATAGGAATTGCCTTTACATGATTTCCAATAAGATAAGATCATGAAAATTAAATAAGGAGGTTGGAAGGAATACACCGTAATGATTTAAACGGGGGCCCCGGAGAATGAACTCCGGGAAGGTAGAGTAGAAATTAATATGATAAAAATATAGTAAAAATGAATGAACACGTTTCAATAAAAAAAAAAAAAAAATAAAGAAGAAAAATTTTTTACTTTACGACTTTTTTCTTACGACGTGACAATCCAATCTGGATTCTCAAATTTTTCGAACAAAAAAACAATCTGAGTTGGGGTTCGGATTGGGGTTTTTATTCAATTGCAATTCAGAAATAGGCCAGGCCTATCTATTTATTTCTAGTTCGAGGACCTGTAGTTCTAGGAGTCAACTCAGTTCTCTCAAATTGTTTCTCATTATTAAGAAAAGGTAACAAAGATAAAATACGAGCTTGTTTTATAGCAATAGTAATTAATCGTTGTTGTTTCAAAGTCAATCTATTCACTCGTCTAGATAATATTTTTCCTTGTTCACTAATAAATCTACTAATTAAACTCATGTTTCTATAATCAATTCGATCCCCCGACCCAATTGGGGGCAAACGCCTACGAAAAGATCGCTTGGATTTAAGAAAAAGTCGCTTGGATTTATCCATGGTTTATTCCTTATCTTTAAAATCCTATTTCTGAATTCTAATTTCATTTGGGATCCGGCCGAAATAGGATTTGGTTGTTTTATTTTTATAGTTTATTTATATATATATTATGTAATTATTATTATGTTATGTAATTTATTGCTGTTCCTTGGAGGGGTTACACGCGCGTTACATTACGTTTTATCTATTTCTTTATCTCCCCATGAATCGTATGCTTGTAACAATAGGGACAAAATTTTCTCAATTCCAATCGACTAGGCGTATTGTGTCGATTCTTTTGAGTAATATATCTGGAAATGCCCCGCGACTCTTTATTAATATTAATACCGTTTCGGACACAACTGTTACATTCCAAAATAACTCTTACTCTGACATCTTTACCTTTGGCCATGAACCTCCTTTTTGATTTTTGATTCCCTCAACTCTTCCATTTTCGATCCGAAACGAAGAATAAAAAAAGAAGTTGCTGACTCGAAATCCAATTCTTAAATATTTCATTGCAATCAATATCAATAGAGAAAGAAAATAAAAAATTATAAGTAATACAACGATTTCTAACTATCAATTAGTTCTCATATTGGTATTTCATTTAAGTATCTTGTATGCTTTTGTTGTCTTCGACTCTTATTTTTTCCATTTCTGCTCTCCCTCTATTAATTCAGCCTAAACCCGAGTTTCGTTGCGGGTGAATCTTCTTTGATTCTTTCTCTTTCTTTCTTTTTTTTTTTAGGATAAAAAACTGACAGTGACAGAAAGAACAAAACAAAGAAAGGGGGGTTAGTCACAGATAATTTATTATATCTCTAATCTTCTTCATCCCTAACTAGAATGAAAAAAAAGGGAATGTCAACGCATCTGGGAATAAACGATTGATCTCTATCAATAGACCTGCCAAAGACCCGAACCATAGAGTGCTTAACACAGGTGCCACGGATAGATATGTTTTTATATCTCGCATTGAAAATCCTCCTTTTTTTATTGTAATACATATATGATCAGATACGTATGTAGTTAAGGACCACTTGTATTTGTACGCGGAATCTCTAACTAAAATGGATATATATATAACGACCCGGCAAATGATATTTTCCTTTCTTTACAACGGAAAAAGATGCCCACTTACTTTCTGAACATTACCGATATAAATTCGAAATTATAAATTTATTTATGTTAGGTTTAATATATATAATTATTATATTTAATATATATATTATTATATTTAATATATATAATTATTATTATATATATTTATGTATTTATTTATGTATTATGTATATGTTAGGTTTAATATATTCTTTTATTATATGTTATATGAGACGAAAAAGAAGAAATGACAAGAGAAATTTTCTATCATATCAATGGAGGAAATAACGATGTGGAAAACAAGACGGGGATTCTCTACAATGACACTGTAGACCAATTGAAAGGGATGTAGCGCAGCTTGGTAGCGCGTTTGTTTTGGGTACAAAATGTCACGGGTTCAAATCCTGTCATCCCTATCTATTACTTCTTCTACGCGCAGTAATGAAAGATTCATTAAGATCAATGAAAATTGGACATACATAATCCTTTATGATACTATATGCATGCAAGATATGGTAGGGGTTACAAAAGAAATGACTTTTTTTCTATTTATATATTATATTTACTTTACGGTATTTTATATTGTGATAAGATATTGTGATAAGAAAGCGCTCTTAGTTCAGTTCGGTAGAACGCGGGTCTCCAAAACCCGATGTCGTAGGTTCAAATCCTACAGAGCGTGATTCTGTTCTTCTTAGGTCGAATTACAATGAAATAACTTTACTAACTTGGGGAGCAATCCGAATTTGACCTCCTCCTTTCTTTAATACGCAGGAGGTCAATCA